CCCCTTATCGGATTTGAACCGATGACTTACGCCTTACCATGGCGTTACTCTACCGCTGAGTTAAAAGGGCCGCTTTGATTAAACTCCGGAATGTGTGTGGATAAGATATATTATCTATTTTTATATATTTTTATATATCTATGTACATTACATATTATATTATTATATATGGATTATATATTAATATATATATTATTTAGTATTATAAATTAAGAAATCAAAAAATTATATAGAATCATGAAGAGGGAAAAATCCGTCGGATCTAGTCATACTATTACATTATATTGACAATTAAAAAAAACGGTTCATACTATGTTCATGGTATGGTGGCGGTCGGGCAAGCATGCCCCCATCGTCTAGTGGTTCAGGACATCTCTCTTTCAAGGAGGCAGCGGGGATTCGAATTCCCCTGGGGGTAGGGTACTACGAAAGGAAGTTGATCATGGATTATCAATAGGTCAAAATTGATTTATCCGGGGTCGATGCCCGAGTGGTTAATGGGGACGGACTGTAAATTCGTTGGCAATATGTCTACGCTGGTTCAAATCCAGCTCGGCCCAATAATTCGCTAATCAAAGATGAAACTATATAACACGTTTGTTTTCCAGAAATGCCTGATACGGAAGCATAAGAAAAATAAAACTTTCTGAGATATCCCTACTTTGATTTTGGATTTTTTTGTTATAAATGTTATCAAAAATGCGGATCTTCTTAATTATCTAGATTCAGATTAGGATATGTAAGTCTAAAGTCTTAGGAAACGAGTAAATAAAAAAAGAATGACTATTAATTAATGTCACTCTTACTAAACCATAGGATATCATATCCATATATCACCCGCGTCCCGCTTACAACAGGGACGGAGATCATACGAATAGATATTTTATACACCTAAATTTGCTTGGGATTGTAGTTCAATTGGTCAGAGCACCGCCCTGTCAAGGCGGAAGCTGCGGGTTCGAGCCCCGTCAGTCCCGGCGGACCCCATAAATAAAATAATAAATGAATCTCTTCTTTTTATTTTCTCGACTAGATTAAAAGGGGGACAAAGAGCAGAATTTTATTGACAACGCGGATCCTTATTTATTTTGCATTAAATAAATCAGTAAATTTCCATTATTTTAACTAGTATTGATTGGTGGTAGACAGACATCATATGTAATTTCAATTACTAATTTGAATTTGACACAATTTATATCATTGAAGAAAGCACATTTGATGGAATATTATATCATTTATAATGGGACTCATCTTTATTACACTTATTTTGTCTTCCAAGACAATTAGAGCATTAAAAAAACGAAGTTTAGAACTTCACTCCGTCTTTATTTCCATTTAACTTCGATAGTTTTGGGGGGTTTGTAACCAAGGGAAGTGGAAACGCGGTTAGATGATACTTCATTAGATGGTTGTACTTGAAAGGTAGTAGGTTATAGCAAAGAATGGGAAAAAATGCAAAATACGGGAATTTCAGATTGGATTAGAAAAAAAAATTTGGATTCGGTTCGGTATGGATAAAGGATCTTCCTATGTTATACTATTCAATTCTCGACAATGAATCCATTTGATAGCTCCCATATTGTATTGTTATTCATGATATTGAGCTGATTTTATATCATCGAGATGTAATTCATCCCGTTTGAATTTACAGGTGAAAGATTTCTCATCTCTATGGGGCTCTATGGGATTTAATCCCGAGTTATTGCGAAGTAAAAAAAAAAAACGAAGAGATTATGGAAGTAAATATTCTTGCATTTATTGCTACTGCACTGTTCATTCTAATTCCTACTGCTTTTTTACTTATCATATATGTAAAAACAGTCAGTCAAAATAATTAATTTGAATGAAACTTGACTTCGTAGTTCTTATCAATGATTGAAGAAATGAAATCAAAATAAAGGATTTCAATTTTGCGTTTTAAATGAAATGATGGGGCTGGGATCAGCAGTATTCTATGAGATCCGATAGTATGGTAGAAAGAAATATATGACTCTTTCTACCATACTATTTATTTTATTAGTATTATATTATTTAATATATATATATAAGGTGTACTCTAATAGAGACCTAAATATCTAAAATCAAATATGGATATTCATCCATCATATATGTAGATATCAATTACATATATGTAATGCACATAGCATAGCACTTCAATTCTATTTGTTTGCTTCATCTATTTGATTGGTATTGATTACAATAAATTTGAAAAAAAAAAGGATCCGTTGTTCCTCATTGTCTATACAGAATTCTAGTAAGAGCGAGTTCATCAAAATCGAAAGTTTCGGAAGAATTTTGTTGAAAGAAATTTCCTATCATCTGTATTCCTCTTAGTTTCTAATCTAAATACGAACATTGGATGGGAATCCATCAACTATCTCTTTGACTTTGATTGGAGGGGTATTATTTATCTAAATACATTACTCCACTGGAATCCAAGATGAATAATATTAATTTCATTATCGAGAATAAAAAGTGCTAACTCAATTTCGTAGTATCC